TGGGGGGTGGGGGCTAATCCGTTAGCGGGCCCACTTGGCCTCTTTCCCATGCAGCTAAAGGAGGATTCGTGATAATGGCGTAGATAGAAGGACCGAGCGCCCCCGGACGTAGCTGAAAGGTGAACCGGGACACCAGTCACGATTAGAATAAAGGTAGTTCGCTGGGTATGTCTTTTGTTTTGCTCCCAGAGGTGCTGGTTCGAGTCCAGCTCGTGACAAGGCCTTTTTGGTCATATACCTTGGTCTTGCTTGTTATTGTTATATTCAGTTCCTTTTTTCTTCCCCCGCCAAATTAGGGTTCACTTATTTCTCCTTACCTGGAAGCCTGGAAGCGGCTAGGCTAAGAAGAGGAAGCAAAGGCCGAAGAAAGACCTTCCACACGACTGCTCTTCTTTCCTGTTTGCTGTAACTGTAAACAGCCGATTTGCTTATTCAACAACTCTCTAATCAGTTTGGGCACTAGGCAGTAATAACTGGTAAGGTTAGTACGGACCCTTTTCAAAGGTCACTAGAGTGGCTCCCGTCTTTCCTCACTCGAGGTCTAGCTTTCCCTTGGATTACTTTGCATCCTTCCTGCTTGAAGGAAAGTGCCGCACTATTTTTTGCCACTCGGAGATAGCCTTTTCGATCTTATTGGCTTAAGCAGACCATTCGTGAGCAGATAAGATCAAAGAAAGCAACCTACAGTCCCATGCATACTAATAGGACAAGGAAGTGACATATAATACTAATAGAAGAGGAAGCTGGTATTCAATTAGCTAGGGAGGGAGACAGGGTTCCAAACCTTTGGTGGCACCCCACCCGCATATACACATCTAAGAAAGAGACTAAAAATTGCCAACTTATCACACTCTCCAATCATTCCACTTCTCACACTACGGCGACTAAGACTTTCTCAGGGCTCAAAAGAACCCTATTTTGGAGTGCCATCATAGGATAGGAGAACGGAAAGCTTGAGCTTTCGAAGTCATCTTTCCAAAGGCGAGTCAAAGCCATCGTGCGGCTTTTCAAGCCCGATCTTCCGAACCTGCTGCGTGAAAGCCCGATAGGGCATTCTCCTTTAGAGACCCTAATGACATTGACCAAGGGATCTTGATTTGATCCAATTGGTTTTTTAATTTCTACCGATTTCTTTGAGAAAGCCGGCATCAGTCTGACGTGAGAGAAGTCAGCACAAGGGAAGTCCCTCGAAGCCGAAGTAGGGTTGAGTCTCAGGAAGCGTTTAGGCCGGGTTCGAAGCATTCTTCAAAGACAGGTACAGTAGCAACTTCAATCTCAGGGGAATAAAATGGATAATAAAACTGCTAAGGTGAGTTTACTCTCCCTTTAGAAGATGGAAGTTGACTTACAAAGAAAAAGGGAAGCGTTGGTATAATATTTTTCAGTCTCAGTTCTTTCTTTAGTCAGGGAATTAGCTTGTTGCTCAAGGGAAGGATCTATGTAATAATAGTTTAATAAGGATTCTTCTAAGCGCTGGAGTCCGAAGGAGTGGTATCAAGCCTGCTCGTAGCTCACCCGTAACCCGTAAAGTAGGCAATATGTAATATTGTAGTAGGAGCCTCTTACTCCATCCGAAGAGGAGAATCTCTATTAAGCTTTCTTTTTCTTCTCAGCCCAAGTTCAAAGACAGCTCGCTCAGTCGAACCGAACTTCGAATCCAATAAATCCAATGTATCATAGAAGGATAACCTGTGAGTTAGGGATGATGTAATTAAGAAGGATAAGCTGTGAGCTAGGGTAATATGGAATATTACAACGGTTCAGCAAAGACAGGTTAGAATGGTAATATAGATAGGTAGTTTGCTCACGAGCTGCAATCAATAGAAAGGGATCCACCCTAAATAGAAAGAAGAGGATCGGATCCACCTGAAGTAGTCAAGTCCCAATCAATGGAAGATGTGGACTCTCTCCGACCTGCGAGCCATGAAGATTGAATATGTGGAGTTCTGAAGTGGAAATCCATTAGTGGCATGAGAAGAAGTAGGGACGGGACTGAGGGAAGTCATTCCAGGCAAGAGAGCCAATCAGGGAAATCCTCCCGGTAGAAGCGAATAGACAGAAGTAGGAAAGACATTTTGAAAATATCTTAATCAAGATCAGAAGGCGAGATAGCAGTGTTCATTCAGGCAGGGGTTTCTACGAAAGACCCGATTGCTGACTCTTCTAGTGTTGTGTTCACCACGGGGATTGAACATCAGGGGAACATCAGGGGAAGAGGAGATGAAGATTGGGGTTCACCAGGCAAGAACGAGAGGTCCGTAGTGTGACAGGCTAGGTACGCCGCTCACCTGTATCAGTTATGGGGGCAGAAGTGGGAGCCTACTCAGGCCTACCTCCTTATTACTTCGTTCCTAAGAATAAAGTGAACCCTCACGGTCAAGAGTCAAGAAAGAGTTCTTCATATAATAAAGTTGCTAGCGGAGGTTGGGGAAGTGCTACACCTTCGTGCAACCTGTTTTCAGCCTATTTTAACTCCCACTCCTAAAAAGAGCCGAGTGGCGTTGGGAATGAAAATGTTGAATATTTCATAAAGTAATTAGCTTATAGTTAGGCTATCACTAGAGTGTGATAAACTAAGCGGTTATCTTATTCTATGGCTGATTCGCCAGGAGATTAAAAAGAAATTGGCAGCCCCTAGGATAGGTTTTGAAATCAAGCCAGGCATTTACACTCTCAAAAGGAAAGGTGTAGACCAGTCCATGGTCACAATATCATCACCCTCAATGACATAGAGCATCAGTGTGGTATGAAAATAGTAAGGCAGTCGAGAACTCACTTTGAGTTGTTTGCTCTCGAGCTACCTTATCGTACTTGTGCGGATTGATCAGATCCGCAAACCCCTTGTCGGCGTCAACGGATATTGCCCTATGACGCCCGGAACCGAAGCGAGGATCTCATGCTATCATTGAACGGCTACCGAACCGCCATACTCAGGTAAGCGGTCTCCGTTCCAAGTACATCAAGACCCCATAGCTACTTAGGGCCGCAACGCAATAAGGCTTTTCGCTCTAGTTGGGCAATGCAAGGAGGCCTTTTTCGCCATTCTTTCTAAATGAGAAAGTCTTCTTAGTTCAGTTCGGTAGAACATCGATGAGAGGATAATTTATTCACATAAACATATGACTGCCCCTCAATCGCCAGGTGGCTCGCTCCAAGTGCATGAGTTGCTTTGCTGGCTGGCGTCAAATTTTTATACGAAACGGCCTCTTTCAGTGGTTCTTGCTTTCTCTTGAAAGCGGATCTGGTGCTGTCTCCTTCCTTCAGTTTGTTCTGATTACGATGACGGATACTCTATTCCGCCTATACAACTACCTTGCTTGGTAGTTCAAAATGGAAGTCTAGGTATCTGCTTAAGTGGTCTGCTCGTACCGTTCAAAAAATAAAGAGCTGCGCTGACAGGCGCTACCACGCTTCTCTCGCCTTGCGAGAGTGGAGACATTGATTTTTCAAAGGATAAATCGGAAAAATCGATGTCGCAAGATCGGTTGTTTAGCCTATTGATTCACTGGAGGGAAGGCGGTTCAATGCTTTTTGAGGGAAAAGCAGGCACAGCTCACGCACGGCACAAGAGGCAAGGAACTTTCCAATCAAATCGATCCCAGACACGGACCAAGGCGAGAAAGACCGAGTGAAAGGCATAGTAGATCGAATCGACTCCTGCCCCCTCTACTTCCAAAGTGTTCTTTCAGTCCTCAAGTCAATCAAGAGGCTAAACTTCAAGATCTGAGGAACCAACGAAGGAAAAAGCATCAATAGGAGGAAGGCCCGGTACTAATCCAATACAGCCCTACAAGCCCTCATAAAAAAAAAAAAAATTTGAGTAAGCACTCACTGACTTTCTTGAAAAAACCATAGGTTAATTCCTGGATCACCCGAACTTTTATCAGGTGCCGTACAGTAGGCTGGCAGGTAAAAGAAGCGGGAAGAAAAAAGAAAGTTTGGGATTGCTAAGTACCTACGACTGTGGAATGCAGGGTCGGGATGCCCCAGGGATTTTTTCCATTTTTTGATGAGGAACTACTTCGTAGCACAGAAAACCGGACTCACCAAGGACAGCGAATGGATAGCTCTCTTTGACCTGACCTAGTTGTCTCCAACCAAATAAGGGCCAGAAGGGAGTATGCCAACGAACTCTTCTTAGAGACAGAAAGTCACCGTATCAAGCAGTTTCAATCTACGGATATGAGTGAGGTTCTCTTTCCTTCTGTGGAGTTGAGTTGAACTAGTGGCTCGAGGATTTTCAAACTACTCTTAGTTAGCCGAGGAAGAGGGGTTAAGAGACTCGGTTAACAGCTACTCAACCGAAGCTAACAAGGAAAGGCTGCACCAGAAGAAGATGCTTGACCGAGGGAGTTTCACTCAGTCTTTCTATTAACCGGTAATACTGACTTAGGGTAATCGGCTAGACGGGGACAGAGAGGCAAGCGAATCGCTTTTCGTAATCTCCAATCAATGGGCGTACCCCTCCCTTTATTAAAGATTAAGAAGACTATCGGGAAAAGGACTCAAAGAAAAAAGAGAATAGGGATCGGGTTTAGGGTCACAAACTGAATCAAGAACAGCTGCTCTTCAAGCCTATCCTATTTTCCTGCAGCTGATTTAACCGAACCCCCCGGATGGCACTGTCTGCTACGAATCGTCCGTGCGTGGAAATTAGCCCTCGTAAGGTCTTTTTTCCCTGGTTAGGACTCCTTAAATAAAATAACTCTTAAATAACATAACTTTAAGAGTACAGCAAAGCAGCAAGCTTAAGGCGACAAGTCTCGGGCTTTCCTCTTGCAATTAGTATAGGTATTCTTGACCTAATTCCTTCAAACCCGGAAATCGTAGACAAAAGTACGCAGAGAAAGAGCTTTGATTGCTAACCCAATCTGCGCGCGGAAAGGCTGTTTATTACAAATCATGTGCAATCCCTCGGATCAATCGTATGAAAGCAAAGCATCAGCAGGAGAAGCAGCATAGGAAGGTGAAGAGCACGCTTCCCTTTAGTAAGAGAATGAGTTGAGTTTTCTCGTTTTACCTATGGTTTCGCATCTCTTTAGTGGTAGGCTGTGAGGAGTCAGCGGAAAGGAGAGCTTCCCTCCGGTTTCCGTCCCGGCTCAGTGAGTTCAGTTCGTCCCGAACGTCAGGCTTCGAGACTGAGTGCAGCGAGGCTCGTTCTTCCACGATTGGTAGCACTCGTGTAAGGTCTGGTTTACTTGTTTCATCATCCATCTCCTAAGGGTTAAGAGAACTCTGCTGGCCTGAAGCCTATTTGTCCAATCATTCCCTTCCTACCTTTCCTGCTTTCTTAGTCTTAGACTTTCCTTCCGCGCTTGCCTTCATGCATCTCTATAAAGTTCGAATGCTTTTATGCTTTATTAACTGGACGAAGAGGGCTGGTAGACTAGTTAGCAGATGGATCCTTCTTTCATTCCTACTTCTGAATAGAAGTTATATATTTATATATTCATAAATCCATGTCTTTTAAATCTAATATCGAATATCGATTCCAAAATTCTTCTCTTCTTCCCAGACTGAACGGACTCTGCTTTTCTGCTAAGCAAAAGGATAGATGAGGCTTAGCCAAAGGGTTAACCGGCTTCGCTAAATCTATTAGGTTGAATCGTGGCAAGGCTCCTTGGTTCTTCGATCGTTAGAATTCAATCCAGCTCTAGGTTCGGCTAGAGCTACCTTGTTTCGTGCTTTTCTTCAATCCAGCTCCTCTCTGGAAAGATTCAGCGAAGGATAAGGCGGAATGAGAGAAAGATCAAGTAGTCTGTGGCTTAATGAACTGGTACTAAAGGTCAAATCATTGGTCCGGGAGCGAAGCTGCTTCTTTTGGGAAGTCTGGCTCGACTAGTTTGGAATGGGATGTGGAGGGGGTTTTCCCCGACAGGAGTCGTGCCTGAATCCTTTCTCGTTCTTCTCTTTTAGCTCTGGAAGGTGCGGCTGGATCACCTCCTTTTCAGGGAGAGTTGTTGGGTATTTCGCTTCCCTTTGCCGAAGACAGCCATGTTCGCTTACCTTGAATCAAAGAAGATCTCGTAAGTAGAAAAGTCTTCCAGTGGAGAAGATCAATCAAATCCGTTGTTCCTCCGTGCGCAAGTTAGTTTACCTCGACTAGAAGAAGGGGGGAATCAGGAGATTTCTCATCGAACGATATAGTCAGGTCCTCAATCTCCATGGTCGGGTTCCTCTACCAACTCGCCTAGTCTAGTTTGACTTCTAGATTCTGCAGGAAGGAGAACCTGCGGATTCGTTAAGTAGACTAGGTAAGAAACGCGAGCCGGCAGGAAACAACAATGTCTTTGTCATTTGATCCAATAGCATTCTTTTAGATAGGAAAAATGATCCGGGAGATAACTGGGAGTATTCGAAAGGAAAGATAAAATAGATAATGAATCTAGGTTCTAAGCCATCTCTGGCGATGAATCAACAATTTGAAGTGAGAAACCTTTTCTTGCTCCTTCTCGATCAACCAGCGCATCGAAATGTAGGAAGTGTTGTATATGTTTCAATCTGCCTTTGTTGAATTTGAAAGCCTGCTCCTTGCTTTACGTAGGAAGGACCTATTTTAAATCCTGTCTATTGTTTACCACAGTCCTAATCATAAGGAAACGAGACTTGCTTGAAGGCATGAGGGATTAGCTTAAGCCTACCTCCTCACCAAGACAAGCAACAACTCAAAACCCTAGCACCTATCTAGATATTCTCTATCTTACTCTTTCCCTTGCTCTATTACCGAAGGGAGATTTTTAAATATCCTATCCCCTACCCTATTAAATAAAGGCAGTGGCTCATTCACTCAAACCTAATCAAGGGACGGGGGCTTACTCCCTTGACTTCTATATCTATTCCTATTTCCTCCTCCCCTCCAGCAAGGAAGACGGGGGTGACTCTCTTTAGTACTCCTATCTCCCTTAACCTCTTCCCTTCAACCGCTCGCTACTCTCTCTTGAGTTCCAAATGCATGCATTTCACCGACGTCTTAGAGATGGAACTCCTTGTTACGGATGGACTACACATTGGAGGACACATCCACCCGGGTCCTGAACGTTGTGTAGTTGAGATAACGGGTCCAGCTCTTATCTTAGACCTATGTATCTGGGCGGTCGCGTTCTTGGCATGAGTCCCGGCTTCATTCCAACAGGTGGACGGTCCTGTTGCCTGGTGAAGGATGTCGAATCTCGTTTTCACGAGGTGACTCAGTTCCACCTTGGTAGTGATAGGATTGGTCTACCACTTCCGCTCATACAAGTTAATCGAGTCGTTCTCTTCACAGTGTGAAGCTCGATCTGTTTTCTAAACTGCTCTTATCTTGGTCCCGCCCACCGTCTGGTTAGAGTTCAACAAGTAGTCAAGCTCCTTTGGTTATCCCATTCGAAAACCTATATTACTTGGTGCTCGTTGAAACCATGATTCCAGAATGGTCGTCTAACCAGGGGTTAAAGGAACCCAATGGCATTATATCCCCTGTGAATACTCAACTTCTATCATTTTTGAGTAGCCATTGCCTGACCGGTTACGCTGGTCAAGGGCATGCATACGGTGGAACAGCTCGACAGAACCAGTTCCACTTTAAGCCATGCGTCTAGTCTAGCTTTGAGACATGTATCACTGCAACTCGAATTCGAAATTGCAATTCAATGCTAGGCAGGTTTCGTGTCGACTGGACAGGAACAGAGAACCTGGAACTATGATAAATAGAAAAAGGGAACCTCCCGGCAATGGCACTAGTCAATATAGATAAATACCCTTGCCTCAAAAGAGAGCTTATGTGTGAGGGAGCTCTAATGACAGAGTAGAAACAGACCCAATATAATAGAGAGGATGACATAAATACATAAGGAAGGAAACGGCACATCTAAGAAAGGAATACTGAACATCAACAACAGCGATAATAGATTTATAACGACCTGGCATAAGAGGGAGATCGACATAAAGGAAAGGAAGCAGAGATAAAAGAGAGAGCTCCCGATACTGGCGGTACTCGTGTCTGAGGTCTTCCCGGAATCGGGGAGGGAAGACCGAGTCAGTTGTTTGAGGTAGATAAATAACCTTATAGTTGAGTAGGTATGACCAATTCCTTCCTTATTTTTTGAAATAACACTTTTGATAGGCCTAAATAATGAACCTAAAAGTGGTACCTGGCCGGGCGTAAAAAGGGCCATTCAGAAGGTTTCGACTTTTTTAGAGGACTCGTTTTTTATGGATCGATCAAGTTGGAACTGGAAAATTGAATGAGAAATTGGCAATTTCTTGATTTATCAAGTTGTAAAAATTTCCTGATTTCAGGATTTATCGATGTTTGAATTTCTGTAAGTCAGGATTTGAGGAAAGCCTAAAAAGATTATAGTTGCCTTAACTTAAGTAGTAATAGCTTTGTATTTCTAGATGGAAAGGTAAGAGCGCTTTATCTGAGGTAATCGCCTGAACTAGGGTAGGGGTCCAAGAGCTCTGTACGTTGGCGGAACTAGCAAATGGAGGAACTCGCTTCAATCCAATCGGTAAGTAACTCATTCCTTGGTTAGTGGAAAGGGTATGTCTTAGGAGCGGTAACAACTGAATGAGAGAATCGATGCCGTCCGTCCGGATGGATTGATTCAAACTATCTGTCTTTCCTTCTCAGGCAGGAATCGAGAAAAGCAGAACTAGTGTTTGAGGGAGCGGGAAGGTGAGCTATCTTTGGATACTGTCCAGAAAGGAGAGCGACCGAGTCATCAGTTCAGTGCCGGTCTGTCCGAACAGTGGCTTGATTCATAAATACCCTCCCTCCGGTAAGTAAGATAATGAAATCTATCTGTCTAACTGGTCAGTCAGTTATGGAAAGGGTATCTCATGGGAGCGGTAGCGAAGGGTGCAAGATACGGCTCAGCTCTGCTGAAAAGCCGTATCGCCCTATCGCCGTAAGTTGCGCTCACGTTTTTCAGCACGGGGGCAAGCCCAAGCGATAGCGATCACAAGTGAATGAGAATCTATGCCGTCCGTCTTAGCCCTAGGATCAAAAAGAATATCTATCTCTTTCCGGTCAGAAGGAAGAGAACAGGCGTGATTAAAACCAGTAACAAGAAAAACATAAGGAAGAGGAACAAGAAAAATAGAAACAAGAGAAACAGGAAGTAATGTGGAGGTATTAGAGCAGGCGAGATTCAAGCAGTGCAATAAGCTAGATTCATTCAAACCTTCTCAGGGGCTTGATTCAAACTGTCTTTCTTCCTTCTCAGGCAGGTAGGTAAGTTAACGAGAGCGGATGTTATGTAGAGCTATAAGAGCAGGCGAGCGAACAGGCACGCAGGCTTGATTCAAAAACATATCCTTTCGAGCTGGTCAGATAGAAGCAAGCGAGCACTCATAGCAAAGCAAGCTAGACTCGCTAGTTTATTGAAAATTCTCTTAACAAGCGAAACAAGTAAAGGTTGGCCAAGGGAGCTATCGTGAAGGGATTCCCTTTTGGGAAGCCCGAACGAGAGCGGTGCCTTCAGTAGGGTATGCGGTTCGGTCTTCGCCGTCGGGTTGGTTTCAAATAATATTCCTTCTGCCGGTCCGTCAGTTCAGTGTCGGTTGTCAAGCTTGATTAAAAAAGGTAGGTCAGTTAATAGCGGCTATTATCCGTTGGTCATGCTCTTGTCGGTGAGCGAACAGAGAAGGAAGATCAGAACAGGCGTGATCAGAACAAGCAAGGAGCGAACAGGCAAGAGGCTTGATCAGAAAAATCTTCTAGCTGAGGAGGGGAGGTAAGAGCGCTTTCTTGCAGCGCCCTTACAACTAAGAGCGAGAAGTCATCGAGCTCTTACCGTACCGCAGTCTCGCCTATCCGTGTTTGAGGAAGCGGTGGCTGTGAAAGAAGAATGCCTGTTGTCGTGCCTTCGCTCTCTGTGGTTGGTAAGTCGTGCCGTCTGTCTCTCGCTGTGGTAAGTGAATCACTCTCTCTGTCGTGCCATCTCTTCTCTAGCAAGGAGTATAAGCCCGCAATACTCAAACTGGACCGAACAAGATCACAAAGCTACTAGCAGTAGATTGAATGAGTGGAACGCTGTACCACTGATACTGCCTTGTACAGCTACTAGTGTAGAGATTCTAGGCAAATAAGCTCGGACTTATGTTTCCGCCCGCGGATGATGATTCCTCGTATCCTCTTTCCGCTGATAAAGGAAGGTCCAAGGCCAAGGAGAGATAGAGGTAGGGCAATCAATCCATTCACTGGTACCGATGGGCACGGATCTTCCAACTGCTACTTCGGAGGGACAATGGCTGCTATCTTATTCTCTGATCCCGAGCGATGATGCGGGGATTCGGTAAACCGGTAGGGGTTTTGTAGAAAGATTTCTCTGGGTGGATGATCGAGTGAGATTCTGTAATTAATGGTTGTGCCACTACCCGGAAGGGACGATGACCAGCTACTCTATATACGTATCAACTCATCGAGTGACCTGCTAACCTTCACATAGTTTAAGAGGGGCCTACTCTTGATGATGGCGAGAGGAAAGGGTGAAAGTCGTATCAATCCATCCTTGCTAGGCGGTACTTATCCCTCAATCGTTTATGCCAATGTTTCCGAGGAATTCAACCAACCAGACGTGAAAGGTCGAGACAATCAATTGAATCACTGAAATAGTCTAACTGAAGAGCTTATAGGCGGGAATGAAACAATTAGTCCCGTGGCATCAGAGGGAAGGAACAGAAGGAACTACACACTTGATATCAGTAGTAGGCCCTGAGTGATGAGAAGGGAGAGCTGGCGAAACCAAAGGGAGAAGGGAGACTCCACCTGACGGTACTAAACTATCAATAAGTAGAGCGCTCAATAGCGATAAGCTGGCTCAACCAGAGCAGCCCTTGATCCTAACCCTCGGAAGCGATAAGGTGACGTGACGGAACTTTCTTTAGCCGAAGGTGTATACGCGAAGGAAGCAACTTTAGCCTAAGGTTCAGGAGAGAAGCAACTTCAAGCAGTCTAACGTGAAGGAGATCCATAAGTAGGCTGAAAAGCAGTAGTGCTACACTTGACGGAACGGAATGAAATAAGAAGCGGAATCATCGAATGCATCTAACAGTGAAAGGTAGGGTTCCCATTTCAATCCCCTTCACCACCGGGTAGTGACCCAAGAACGAGTCATTCCAGGTCCCCTTCCACTCATTCTCTTTGTTCTGATCCTAGCGATGGCAGGTAAGAACCTCCCAACTCTGGTTCTCCCGGTCCATTGCTATCCACTCCACTGGACCCTGACGGTACGGAATGAAACTTAGTGGGTGCCTTAGGTGTCTTAGTTCGGAATTTTTTCGGGGGAAGGAAGTGAGGCTGAACCAAGTGGCTGGAAGCAACCGTACGGAAGTTCGAACCTAGAATGCGATTCATCGTCTCCATTGAGTGTTCCTGTGCTAAGCGCTGGAAGCGAGTGAGCAGCATCTGAACAACCAGAATCGGAGGCCCGCCCAGCTATGCATCTAAATCTCTTTGGTCAAGGTCTCCCTATCCATCTATCTTTCCAAGTCCTTATTCCCCCGTTCTAATTCCAAACTAAGACACCTAAGGCACCCTCCGCCTCAAGGCAAACCAATTCTTTCTCTTCTGAAGCTAGCCTTTCACTCTCTGGTTCAAAGCATGCTAAGCCCACCCCTGTAGCTTATCAATATTGGGATTTCTCTCCCGTGCCATCATCGTCCGAAGCATTTCAATCGAGTGGATCAAAGGGACCAGAGCACCAAGTAAAAGCTTACCCGCGGCGAGCCAGCCCGAAGTAAGACCTTCTAAGGCTGCCTCAAACTCTCTTGTTCCCGTTCCTCCGACTGAATGCACATCTATGTCTCTTCGTTCACCAAAAGCTGTATCAAAGCCCAACTACCCATTGGAAGCTGGAAGCTGTATTCGAGGCTCCTTCACCCGACCCGAGGCAAACTCAACTGATTCCAATCCTTGTTCTCAAGCACCAACTACGCCTTCAAAGCTCTTCGTTCAACGGCTCGGGTTGACCAACCAATTGATCGAGTAAGCTTCGTAGAACTGCGGGATGCGGGACAAAGTCAAATAATGGGTGCGCGATTGGAGAATCACTTCCTCGAACCGGCCCCATCCTTTTGTAGTCGAACCTGGGCCAGATCACACATCACACATCAGAACACACACGTGAACACGCGCACATCATAATTGTTATTGCTCTGGGCGTATGTTCCAGTGCATTTGATGCATTTGGTATGCTCGATTCACGAGAGATAAATGGTGTTTCCCGTATATTCCATTATGCATCTATCGAAACGACCCTCCACCACGCTGCATCAAAACGAATCAACGCAATTTGCATCGATCAATTCATATGTGATCATTTGCGACACATGCATGCATCGTACGTACTATAGAACAAGTGCGTATTTACCTCCCATGGAGAGAAGGATTATAAATTGAAGCAGCTTGAGCACAGATTGGAACGGAACAGAGGCGGAGGCAGTTACTGAAGCACCGGTAGCAGTATAGAAAGCATCTTGCCCGGCCTTCCACCTCCTCAATGGACGGCTAGGATCACTCCAATCCTACGGCTACGGATTAGTCTCCGGAACCTTCCAGAGAACTATCTCCCTATCCACTACATTATAGAATACTCTAAACTATTGTAGTACATAGTGGTATCTTCCAGACATCTCCAGAACTGTCTAGACTCTTCTAGGGCATTCCGGACTCTTCCAGGACGTTCTAGAACCTTCCAGTACCCTCTCTTCCTTCCTTCTCTATAAATACCAATGCCACGAACCATTTGCGCTCTTTCCTCCTCTCGAGCAAGCCGTCCGTGACATTCTCCCCCACCCAAGGCGTGACGCCCTCGTCACGCCGAGGTGCTTCCTCTCACAATGTCCGCGTAGGACCACTTCTGCTCCTCCGAGCTGCTACTGGCGCTTGGTGAAGCTATCTCCACGTCCTTGCCCTTGCCATGCTCTTCCCTCAGCTGCACGGCTGCAAGCGACTCCTTCTTTTGCGCCTGACTCTTCCGCACCAATGGTTTCATTTTCCTCCCTCGCTCATCAGCACCATCGACCCTAGATGCGGGATGGGCATCGCCTGTGCCTTCCTCATGAAGTCCATCCCAAGAATCATCGGGTGATCATCCATCTCGATTACTGAGAACTCCGCCTGCCCTAACCAGTCTCCAATGGCAATGTCAGCGCATCGCACTACTCCGTGGATGGGCGTGGCTTCCGCATTCACAGCCTTGGACCATCCTTTATCCTGCTTAACCTTCAAGCCCAGCCTCTTAGCAACTTCAAGGTAGTGGAAGGAAGTGACCCTTAGGAAAGGGGCACGAGTGGAACGGCATGTCATTTGCTGTTAGCTGTTAGCCTTTCTAGCGGCTTTCCTATCTTTAGAAAGCAATGCTTTCCTCTAGCAGCCAATCTTGCTTCGCCCTATTAATGCTAGTGTAATACCAACTAGTAAGGATGGATAAAGGAGAACTGCTATTGCTCGCCTTCGGACTAGCCTTTTGAAGCTAAGCGGGACTTTCTTACCTGGAGCTTAGTCGAGTAGCTTCCTTGCTTCCTCCTAAAGTAAAGCAACTACGGACACTAAAGCCGTTCCACTCGTGCTTCTCTTGGGAGAATCACTTCGTTACACTAACCTTAACGGACCATAGGAGTACCTAAGGCGTACTTAGTGATCTCTTTTCAATTAAGTAAGTAAGTGTGAAATGACTTTCTTTTAGCTGCCAGCCAGCAATACTGAACCTCCTCTCCCTATCGGTCGAGCCAGCTTCCGCTTCCTTAGCGTAGTCTCAATCCATAGCTGAGTTCTTTCGTTCCGAGGGTTAGGATCAAGGGTTGGTCGAGTAGCTTTGCTTCCTCTCCTTTCAGTCTTTGACTTTCGCTCCACTAGCTTGAAGTGGCAAAGGGAAGTCCCAAGTTCAATCATTCCATTCGGACCGTAGGACTAGTAAGGTCCCATTAGTGCTCTACTAGTTGAAAAAAGGTGTGCCTAAGGGCGATTACTGATTAGCTTTGAAAAGGGAAGCTACTTCTTCCTTTCTTTCTTTTCCGAAGGCTAGGAAAGCTAGGAAGGCTACAGCTGCTTACGGACACTATTGCCGTAGCTAGCTAGCCTTTTTCAGCTTGCTTTCTTCCGTTTCCTCTCCAACCTTACTCATTTAGGGCCTTCGCACCTCAACCTATCGGTCGAGCCAGACCTACCGTTTACCTATCCCTATCGGCTTTAGTAAACCCTACTCTGCTTTCAGTCGAGGCTTGACGCTTCCTCTCCCTATCGGTCGAGTGCTAAAGCCCTCTCCTTCCTGGCTTCCGTTCCGCCAAACAGCTTTCCTTCGCTTCCTCAACCTATCCAGCTAGCCGTCACTGGTAGTCTTTCCAAAGAGATATGTGTTGCGATCTACTTATTCACTAGGTGGGTTGTGAGATTTAGACGAAAGGGAGGGTGGTTAAATACCGCCTTATACCTTAAAACATTTTGGCATGCCCTCATGGTTTACTATGGTGGGACCTTTGAGAAGGAAACCCGCTATAGTGTCTCAATCTCACTTTCTCGAGATGGTATACCTCGCTGCATCCCGGAGTTCCATCGTAGGATGATCAGGATGCGAGACTGCAAGGCGGACCGCCTTGTCCAACTCTACCTGTCGTTCTTCTCCATTTCTAAGTTGATATTGTTGGTCCGGGCCAGGTATCCTTTGAAAGGGATAGCTCGACGGGTAGAAGTCGACGAACTGCTCGAAGGGCTCGGTGAGCTCTACGAGGAGTACGCAGTCCCTTTGTTTGAAAGATATATTCCATCTTACCTAAAGAAACCTATGGAGATAGGTTTCCGCTGGAGGCCAACTTGGTCCTCAGTCCCTAATTCGGGTTCAGGTAGATGGGGGAAGAACGCTTTCCAAGCGTTTTTAGCTGAGTTAGCTGCTCCGTATGACTGGTTTAGGGTCATGACGGCGGAAGTTAGCTCTCCTAATCTGTCTGATTGGTCAACCCATTTGGGATTGATTGACTGCGCGGGTGTGTTCTTTAGACGCAGGGATATTTATCCTATCCCTAGTAGTCTAGATGAACCCATTCAGAGCAGTTGGGAATGTTGGTGGAAGTTATGGACATTGTGTTCACAAGTTGATCAAGATCATATTAAAGATGTGATACCCAATGACAACTCCACGTTAGTATTGATCCCAGGCCGTTTGGCTGAGAAAATGGAGGGAGCTGGAAAGCTTCGCGTGTTTGCAATCCCGTCACAGCTGAAACAGTGTTTATTGAGACCAGCCCATGATTGGGCGGCCATGGATAGATCCCATGGATGGGACCTACGATCAGTGTAAGCCATTGGCTCGACTTTTGGGTGTTAATAATGAGTTTAGTTTTGATCTCAAAGCCGCAACCGCCAGCTATGCTTTTTGGAAAGATGTTAATCGGTGTATTCGGCTCCGCTGTTGCAGCTGCTTGGGTGGGCTCTGGGCTTGTAGCCAATATGTTTAGAGCTAAGGCCCATCGCCGAGAAGGTCACTGTATGGTGGCGTTCGGCACGGGACAACCACTTGGTTTCTACGGTTCCTGGCCATTATTCACTCTAGCACACCACAACACCGTGTGGTTGAGTGCTGAGTTAGTGGATCCGGGATCCCGGTTTACTGCCTATGCTATCTTGGGTGACGATATTGTCATCGGAGATGCAGAGGTGGCAGCTATGTACCAGAAGGTGGTGGCCATTGCCAAGGTTCAGATTTCAAAAGTTCGGACTTAAAGCTGGCAATAAAAAGCATCCATCTGCGCTTTCGCTTTCGAATGAAGGACGCTTGGTGCACCTTTCGCCAGTTCAAGGAAGTGGAGCGAAGGGCTTCCACTTATGAATAGAGATAGATACTAAAGGGCCCCTTAAGAAAGGGACGCATAAACCACACATGAAGTTTGCACAGGATTTTTGAAAGACAAGCCGTAGTTTGCAGCTTCGGCCCCCCTTTTGGGGGGGGCCTACGCTTGCTGCTCCTGCGCGATACGGCTTTTCAGCCAGCCTACACTTGCTGGCTTTTTTGAAGCCTACGCTTGCTGGTCTCATTCAGCTTCGTTGATACAATTTGATTGAATAGATGGGTTGTCGGTAGGAAAGTGAATCAGAGAAGGAGACATTCCAGCGGAACTGTTTTTGGGAATACTTGTCTGAGAGGACTCGTCAGACATCGCAGATTTGAACCTGATAATGCAAGAGCAGCAGCAAAAATAAAATAACTTAACTAAGGATCTGTGGAGAAAGCAGATTTGAATAACTTCCCTGGACAGATCACAGTCTGCTGATCAATAGTCAGACTTTGGCTGCAGCAATGCAATTAGGTTCTGACGTAAAACAGTCTGGACTGTCTGACGTTGAAGTGAATGTCTGAATCTGTTCGCATAAGACAAGAGAAGGGCTGTAGAGGGACATCTGATCTAACTAATGGCTGACGTAGATCCAATATGATATTAAATTCCCAACCAGCGACTATGATCTATGGGCAGGCACGGCAATAACGTCAGACACAAGGCTTTCGATCTGCAACTCCAGGCTTGATTGTCGGCTTGCTGCTGTGGCTCGAGATATACACCACAAGAGGCGTCAGACTTGTAGGCCAGAGAATTACGTCAGAATAGGAGCTTGCAACCTGCTGCTTCAAGAAAGAAGACCTGCGGCAAACCTGATCACCTGTGATCCGCGAGAAGATCAGAAAGAGAGGGCTCCCACGCAATCCCTGAAACACAGATGTCAAGGCTTGAGAACTGCGATAGAGACTCTTAAAGTCTGAAGCAGATCTACGATGAAAGCTAAGAGGTCCCACGACAGAAGCAGATCAATAAGAAGAGCCTTGGAGATCCACGGCTGGAACAAACCGACAGATGGGAGCCTTGGAGGTCCACGGCTGGAACAAGCCGACAAAGCCTATGGGAAAACGATAAGCCCTAGAACCAGTTCTGCTCTGATACAATGTGCAAAATACGATGATTGAATGGCAAAAGTCATTTGATTCCATTCATGAAAGTATATAAAACTCTCCCCTTTCCTCAAAGTGGAATTTTTGGGGAATGCATATTTTATTTTGTGGAATGGCATGTGGTGAATGAAAGGTGTTCAAGAAAAACAAATCTAAAAACCGGGTCTTAGAGATAGAAAAAGTGGTTTGTGTGCGCCACTTTACCATATGATGGAAAACTCACCTAGGGTCCTTGAGACCTTGACGCCTTAATTTAATGGAAAATTTAGAAGTCCGAATGGCCACTCAAGAGTCAGTCTTGACTAAGCTCATGGAGACTCTCACCCGTCTCCAAGCAGGCCCATAGACCTATGGCTCGGCAACCCGAGGCCTCACCCACCTACACCCCGGCCACGCCGATTAACATGCCCACTTCCTGTAGCTTGCCGCCATCCCAAAGGCAAGGTGCTTCATCCATCCCCCATACCCAAGCCCCAACTGTAGGCGATAGGGTTTCCCAGCCTCACCCAAACCATGTCCACCCAGATAGGACTCCCCAAGCCAGCCTCAAACCCTGGCCCAACTCCACCCCAAGTCCATCCACCAATGCTCCTGAATTAGGATCTGCTGCGCTCCTGTGTAACTCATCAATATGACTCTGCCATGTGCAAGAGATTCAAGCTATGAAGGAAACCCTCCAAGAGATGAAGTCTGGCCATAGGCCACCAACTTGATTTTGGATTATGTTCACTGCCCCACGGCAGTGTTCCCAGCCACTTACGCACCTCCTATCTTTAGTAAATTTAAGGGCAAAGGGAACCCTAAGAGCCACCTGATGGCATTTTGCACTGAGACTGTCGAGCTTAGAGGCAAGGATGACCTATTGATTAGGTTATTCCCTAGGAGCTTAGCTGACACAGCCTTGGATTGGTATACCTCCCAACCCATCGGATCATTCACCTCTTTGACTTACTTGGCAGAAAAATTTGTCCGAAGGTTTTTCTTTAACACAGAAAGCCAAGTCAGCTTCTCTCAACTGCAAGCGACCACTCAAAAACCCGATGAATCATTGTTTGAGTTCGTGGTTCGTTGGAGAGAGGGGATCTGGGATCACCTATACCAGAAGAGGAAGCTGTAGAACAATTTGTTCGAGGTGTTAATGAATCCCTAAGACCATTCCTATTTTTAGGGGACCTTTCCTACTTTGATGATGTCATTAGGAAGGGCACGATTGCCGAGCAAGCCCTTGCAGCTGGAGTGATTGCCCCCTCCCTGTTCAAACCCCTCCTCTTCTTGCTTAAATGAATATAAATCTTTGTTGAAGGGTTGGGGAAATCACCAGGGCGGTCACAAGAGAGGACATCAAGACACCAAAAGAGTTGCCCCTCCTCATCTCACAGCCCCAGCCCAAGCTCCTCCAGCAGTGCAGTCCCAACCAGTCCAGACCCAACAGCCCGGGTCTAACCAGACCCATGCCCAGTCCTCCCAAAGAAACCAAGGGGCGAAGAAGCCCCTAGAACCTTCACTCCTCTCAAGGAGTAACTGGAGTCCATCTTTGTTGTTAGCACAGGGTTAAATATCAAGCACAAACCGGAGATAAGGGGAATTTCTACTGCAAGTTCCATCGGTTGGCCATGCTACTGACGATTGCTTTGCCCTTTCTTTTTCAGGGCACTTCGTCCAAGATTTCATTGAAGATGGAAAGATCGTCGTAGATGGCACCAACCAGTCCTCCACCCAACCTCCCTCAAACCCTAACCAGGGCATGGGTATATTCAGTGACCCATTACCTCAGCATGCCCTTTGGGGGGGCAAAGCTCCTATGACCGACCCTCAACCATCCGGAATCAACTCGCAGGTCAATCAAGTAAACACCTCCTACCATGTTGTACCACCACCTCCGACCCTGCACCCAACTACTCCCACATCCGCCTCAACCCATCTGTACAGCATAGAGGAGCAGTTAGGAAGAACACCTGCTCACCATCTTAGAACTCCTTAAGACCTCTAAAGAGCATAGGGACTTATTTTGGCAAACCCTTAACCGCCTTTAGTCGAACTTCACAGTCTTTTTGGTCAGCTTACCCAATCCACCCTATTTCTGCTTGCCCGCCCAATAGATTCCAAGAGACAGTTGTGTGCCTAGTCCGGCCCGCTCCACCCGTCGAATTTCTTTATGAATTATAAATTCATAGGGCATTCGAGCGGAGTGACAAGGACAACCTCGTCTGTCTACTCGCGACCCAACATGATCGGGGCTCCAGGCGGCTTCTTTCACGGTCTGTTAGTTGGTCGCGGACCACCCACCGGATAGACTCTCAAAGCACATTGCGACCCCCGGCCCGATTGGGAATCATAGGATCCATCCGTAGTATCTGCCTACCTCGTCGAGGGATCTCGGCTTCCGGCAAGGGATCTATTATCTCCTTGCGCGGAGATGACTCTAACGAGACCGTTCCATGTTGTTCGCAAGCTTCGCTATTCCATGGTTGCGCGACTGCTATGATCCCCATTTCTCATTCGATATAGATCAACTAGCCCCCTCCCATCCACCCGTTCTCGTGCGAAAGGCAATCCACGTCTGTGATATCGTACCCATCTCCATCGAATCCACTTATTCAATACTGCTCGCATGAACCGCTTGCAATCCTGATTCGGTGAGGGAACGAAGGGACGAGAACTCTACCAGCCGGCCAAACCAACCCCGCCGTCGATCGATGAATTGAGAAATCTAGGACCCGGGATTCCATTTCAATAGAGAAAGCTATCGATGGTCACATTGGGACGGGAACAGATGGGAAGTGCGCCCCCGGTTCTATTCCTTTTGATGTTCGGATGAGACGGCGGTGAGCAATCGATAGAGAGCAAGGGATGCTAGCGCTCTTCTCCTCGTATTCCTTGCTTCAGTTGGTTCAGGAAGCTTTGGCATCGGGACGCATTACGATAGCTAGGCCGGGTGGGATTCTCTATCTAATGGTTATGAATAAAGTGATGAATCAAGTGGATCCTTTGCCCCTTACCTCTAAGTAGCAGGGCCCGGAAGGCGGTAACCGGCTTCGGTGAAAACTCTTCCAACAATAAGAGGGAGCCGAGACGGATTTGAATGAAGTGGAACCGATTTCGAATCAATCGGTCAAATCACTCGACTGCGGAAATTAATCTATCGAAAGAGGCCCTTTAGCCCTTTCGTCGGCCAAAACAAACTCCTATTCTCGGCTCCGGCGGTCTCTTCTATTCAAAATCGTCAGTATGCGGTCCCAAAACCCCCTCCGAGACTTCTGCTTTACTGCCTGCTGAAGGGCCTTTATTATGTCTGGCAGTTGGCTACCTTCAACTTGGCCTCTTCTGCCCTTACATCTCGGATATCTCCAGCCCGGTGATGAATCTTCTTCCACTCCCAAACCGGAGTCGTAGAGCAATGTCTTTATTGGCGGTTGCGCGACCTTCGATTGAAGCGACTTCTGCGGATTGCGACTGCACCTGGCGTTGGATCAAGGCTCTCAGTCGCTCAAGACGTCGATGCGCCACCGGGTCGACCCGCAACCGGCTTAATAGATAGGGCGCTTATTACCGGCGATAGTCGCAGCATCACCCGCTATGGAAACCCATACGTCTGGTGCGCCATCCTCTAATAGGGCTGTTCCCTGGCCCAGTGTTTCTACCCAAGCATATCTTCCAAGACCTCAAGACTCATATTGATATGCGCATGTTGGAACCGATGAGTGATCAGAGCGACCTGCTTACCAGGGAGTTGCGATGGATGCCAAGATGAAGACTCCTCTGCGCCAAGGATCTCAGGGGTACCACAAATAGTGGGATCGTCAGACTTTCTCTCACATCCCACTTCCTTCCTTCCTAGACCACTCCTATTCCTACAAACCTCGTTCCCTCGGCTTTGGATCTGCGTTCAGAGAAAGGGGCTGACGACCCCTTGACTAACCCTGATGAGGACGAGGACCCCTCGACTTTAAGCCGAGGGCTAACACAGACGTTGTGGGGCCATGTCTCCCGAGGGCCGTCCTTCCCTCAGTACATATGGCCTAGCGGTTTTCTAGTTATTATACTTCTGAGAATGTTAGGGCGAGGAGCCGACCCAGGCCAAAGTGAGCGCCTCGCGCGATACGGCTTTTTGGCCTACTCTTGCGGGCTCTGAGCCAACTATAGTACTTTGAGTAGAACTCTAATCTAACAAGATCAAGATCCCGATGAAAAGAAAGATTATAATCACTAATGAATAAGGCCTGAAAGCAATAGAAACAGATATCAAGATAGAGGGATATAAAGCTGTAAGGATGGCTATCCAATGTTAAACAAGACATCTAAATATGTCTAAGTCTAAAAAAAGGGGTAAATAAAGTGAAGATAGGAATCTAAAGAGAAATTTATTGATTCCACTATTGACACTGATACTTAAAGGTCGTTCCACCCCTACTAATCAAAGGCCCCTTAAAAAAAAAAGGGTCACTTCGCTACGCTCTACTTGAAATGACCAAAGGAAGTCCCAAGCTTGATTCAGTCAATTCTGACTCCAAGCAGCGATCCTAACCTAAAAGAGTCCCTAGTCCCAAAAACTTAAAAAAGCCAACTGACCGAACCCAAATCGACTGCCCTAAATGACTGACCTACCTAAACTTAACTGACCTGAACCAAACCAATTCCCCTTAAAGTCGCCAAAGAAAGTACCGACATTCCTGTAATCTCTTTTTAAAAAGAAAAGGTGGATTGTCAACAAAGACCGTTCGTCATCCCCACGGCAGGAGAACTGATTAGGTGTTCTCTATAATCTACTTAAGGAATTCTCTTTTCTCCTCTTTCCTCTTATGCTTCGCCATGTTCATCTCCTTTGTAGGACTTCTCTTCTAGTCTCGTCCCCTTTAGTGCAAGAACTATATGTTAGTTGGGGCACATAAAGGTCCGTCTTTGTCTATGTACAAGCAAGGCCCTCCCCCCGAGGTAACTATCAAGAGGACGACCAGAGGCCCATCTTCTTACTTAACTACTTTTTTCGCATAATGTTCCTTTGTTCCTTTCTCTAGGTGAGGCTTCTCCTTGGCTAACTTTGAGTTTCCTAAGGGTTAGTTCGCTTTTCCTTGCCTAGATTGATCCCAGTTGCTCCCTTTGTATTAGCTATAGTAGGCTCGTTGTGCCTGTATACTATCAGCTATTAGTAAGCTCTGCTAGTAGGACTGCTCTTATAGTCTCAACCGATCTTATTCAACAACTGATTGTGTAAGAGAGTCGGTTCTTTCTATTCTTCCTACAGGCGCACAAATAAATGCATCTAAATAGAGGGATTCTCTAGTCTAGTAGCTATGAGTCTATGTACAAGAGGGGGTCTTCCCACTGGTTGAGGCTTCTCCTTGTCCCACTGTTAGTTGAGTCAACGAAGAAGGAAAGCTACTATACCCAGATAGAGAAGAGGGTGCAGACATTAGAAGAATCCCAAGTCTGCGTCTTAACTTCTGCATCTGCTCAATACGGGAGGCACGGACAGAGAGGGAAGAAGATAAAACAAAAGAAGATGCTACTTAAAGGCTAACGTCTTAACATCTGCGTCTGCTCCCATGAGAAAACTAAGAGCTAGTCGGAAGGAAAGAAAAGATATCCATTCTAATCCTTGCTTGCTAGAGATGAAGACGAAGACGATTGTAAGATCTTGTATCGTCTGCTATAACCTCATATTATAGTAATAAAGGTAGATTAAAGAAGAAAGCTCCCAGCTAATACATTCTGTTCTGGCCTTAGCTCTTCGTCTAGCAGCAATAAAGGCAAGGAGATACAAACTAATACCATTCTTATCTAGCCTGCTCTTCTTCTTGAATCCCTTGCCGCTCATCTTCTTTCCCCACCTTATAGCCCTCCTTCTCATGCATGTCTTTTCTTTTGTTTAGAATTCTCAATGCGCCTATGATGCTCTTCTATCGCCAATGCTAGAGCTAGAGATAAAGGATTTCGTTGGATCCTTTTGAAGCAGCTTTCAAAGGACGTATAGTATATATAAGCTAGAGGATAAGCTTAGAGGTTAGAGGTAGAGGAAAGCGAGAGCTTCTTTTTCTACGGATCTCTACATGCAATTTGTACTATAAATAGGGGTATAGCCTCTGTCCTAAAAACTTGAGTCTCGATCTTTATATAGGCAAGAAACAAAAAAGGGATATGCTTTCCTTTAAGAGTTATCAACTCTTTACTTTAAGAATGCAAGACTTCGGAAGCTCCCTATGCTATGCTTTCTTCCTCTTCTTTTAACTATGATTTGGCTCAAGCTCAAGCCAGTCAAGGGACACTTATACTCTTAGGTGAAGGAGCGAAGAGGAAAGCGATCAGAGGCAAGGGCTTCGTCTTTGATTATGTCTCGAAAGCAGGGTGAGGAAATGAAAATGAAGTCGCTCCAAAGGAAGAATGAAGTAGCTCGCCAAGAAGACCTAGACCTAAGAAAGGACGATCTGATCTAGGGATAGGGAAGGAAGTCACTTCAGGACAAAGGGGAGAGGAAGAAAGTCGCTCCTAAAAAAGGAGGAAGAGAGGACAAGCAGAGAGTGTCCGGAACAATCGCACGCACTCAAAGCACAGGAAGGAAGTCAGACAGAGAGGGTTACCTTTCTAAGCTAAGGTAACTAAGAGATAGTTGATAGTTGACTTTGAAAGTAGTAAGGGCCGGTTAGCTCGCGGTAGACTGCAAACCGCGTCTAAGGATCCTGTGGGAAATCGCCCAAAGCCCCTATCCGCTGTCCTGCCTGCCTAGTCCGCTTAAGAAAGAGCTTTCTCTTGCCTATCCGCTCTCCTGCTCTATCTTACTTACTTTCCCTCTTCGAGTCGTAATAGCTCTCTTCCGGTTTTCCCTTTCGCTTTCCGATATCACTTGAGCTCTCACCTCCTCTCTGATTAGGGCGAGTTGGCTTTCGCCTCCTTTTGGACCTTGACTTGCTTTACTTTCTCTTTTGGTGGAATCTCTCTTTACGGGGATGTAGACCTTTTCTTACATATTAAAGGCAGGCTTGATCGATCTAATTGAATTGGTGGCGGTGGCTTGGCTTGAAGTTCAGCTATTATATAGGAGAGGAGGAAGCTATGGATTCAGTTCCGTCAGGGTTCGGTTCCAAACCTTTTGAGAGATAGCTTTCAAAGCTTCTACGGGCATGGCATTTCACAGCCTTAGCTTGCTACCTTTTACTTCGCCGCTTATCCCTTCTTTCCAAGGCTTCCTTTCTTGAAAGCTTCCTCTCCTTTTAAGTCGAGTGATCTTTCGCTTCCTCGACGCATACCCCGGAAAGAAAGATCTGGCTATCCCCTATTGAGTAAGCCGAAGCAAGCAACTGTCCCTAATCAATACAATAAGGTCGATCCTGTGGGAAATCGCCCAAAGCCACTATCCGCCTGACTGCCTCGCTCGCTCGGTATGAATCTCAATCAGTATCAGTCGTCCCTCACTCTCTGACTCTATTAGGTCCTAGACAAATAAGGAAGTTAACTCAATTAAGAGCAAAAACGCCTGAAAAATGAGGTCTTTATGCCCCAAAATAAGTCATTTCATGCCAAAGGGGAAAAGAGCTAAAAATCCCCGGAAAGAAGAAAGATTTATGGAATGGTTTTGATGCAACTATCGTTAAGTCAAATATGTCCGCTTAGGCGCTTCTCTTGAAAGAACGTTCCGTGCGAATCCTCTTCTTCGAGATTGATTGCCGCTTACCTTCCTTCAAAGAGCAAGCAGCTAAGCACTCGCTCTCTCCTCAATAAGGCTTCAAGCCAGCCAGTAAAGTAAGTAGCCATAGGTCGTGTCCCTCGCTCCCCTTCTTACTCTATTAGGCTTAATGAGTTCCTAGACAAATACGGAATGAGACTCATTTGATGCCAAAAAGACTGCTTTTTCATGCCTTAAAGAAGGGCTTTGCAGCTAATCTGCCAGAAAGAAAGATAAATAAAGCGAGGGGGAGCCAGCCGCATATAATAAGTGCGATGTTCTCTTACTAAATTCTCTTCTCTTACATGATCTTCTGTCCTAGCTTGCATCCCCTTTTCTTGCTTCCACCTTACTCAAATAAATAGGGCTTCCGGACGAGAGTCTTTCCTCAAATCCTTTCATTCGCGACTGCTTTACTCGCATAGTTGCATTTTCCAGGTCTTTTGGCTATTCAAGGAACTCATAAAAGACAGTCATTGAAGGTAGGTTTAACTTCTTGGTGTCAAAGTTCTCTTAATAAAAGACCGATAACGATAACCAGAGTAGGTTGAATCCGTTGCAGGCCTCTTTCAGACTTGCCTTGCTTTTACTTGAGCTTTTTCCAAATCTTCCTCTTCAAGACTTTAATGAGCCAAATCGGCTTTCTTTTCCTTCCCACTTACTTTAGGGAGAGCCAAAAGGCAGTTACCAGGGAGACCACGAATGCTTGCTGGTCAAACCAAACTAAGACGAGCTACTGGGGAATATCTTCCTTCTTGAAGCACAGATCTTGAACCCGAATCTTCCGCCCCCCCTATCGTTTAAGGCGTTGGAAATCCCTAGCTTTCTTTTCCGAGCTTTAGTCTTCGGGCTTGCTTTTTTCTTTCTAGGGATAGGTTTTGTTTTAAGGTGAGGTAAAGAAGGAAGTCAGCAAGGCGCTTGAGGGGGAAGATAAGAGAGCTTAGTTAGCAGCCCTTAAGTCAAATGGTTTGTCCGGTTAGGAATTTCGGGATGACTTTCGTCCTTTCATATTCCAGTCTTGCAAGATCCCAATCGACTATGTCTGCTAAGCTAGCTTACTATAGATAGGGGTCGGGGAAGAAAAGATGAAAAGAATAGATGTGGTATACCGAAAAGAAAAAGCTTTTTCTTTAAAAGTATAAGCCAGCCTGCTCCCAAACCGAAGAGAGATCGAGGATATTCACTCATTTTCAAAGAAAACCACGCCCAGCGCTCTTTCCTTTCAACCGCTACTAGGTCTTGATACGGTTCTGTTTATCGATCAGCTCTTCATTTTTTCGAGGAAGGTGCCTTCTATGCTCGAAGATAAGGGCGAGGAAAGCCGGAATCGTGACACTTGCCCAACCGCTTTCAGAGCTCTCCTCTACACTCGCCAACTCGACCGCTTCTTCTCTGTCTTATGTCTTATCTTGAGCGCTTGAGCGCATCTCTCTCTATTAGTAAAAAGGTATCCATTCCTCACTTTAGGAAGAATCTTTCGTTGATGTCTTTAGCCAATTCACACGACTCACCAATTCAAATAAGAAGAAAGAAATGGAACTGGAACTAGAGTTCGAAGGGTATACAAAAAGCCCTAGAAGTGTGTTTGACTAATCTAAATCTAATAGAAAGTCAGGCTCTCTTCTGCCCTTTCTATTGGTTTGCGGAAGGGCCAGGCTTAGCGGGAAGAGGTTGTTAGATAGTTTCATATTAATAGTAGTAGGGCTTCTCCTCACTTTAGTCAAAAGAGTAACCCTCTAATGGTATCTTCACTTTCACCTTTTCAAAATCATCTTCCAAATCACACTTTTCTTGCTTTCTTGCCCTTTTTTATGCTAGCTTTCTTACAGGGTTGGCAAGTCCAGTGTCTTTTACTTACTTAGTAGGGGTGCTTTTTTGAGCCCTATAATTAAGTAAGGTTAGGATCGAGATTCATCCTCTCGCGCACTCGAGCTAATTTCCATTTCTTCTCACGAGCCAAGGACTTTCAGTATCTTGCCTCTTCACCCTTGCATGCAGCTTTCTTCCCGCTTTGACTTTTTTTCTTTATAGCGCTTTCGGACTAGCCTATTTCAGCTTCTTCCTCTGATGAGTCTATTCGGGACGGGCTAAGATAGACCTTTCAGTTTGACTTCATTGAGAACTAGTTCCGTTATCTCTATCTGTGTCAGTCAAGCTTTCGAACTGGCCTGCTTCAACCTCCATCGTTGCCAATCGGTCTAATGCCTTCAAAACAAGGTCTTTTCGTGCCGGAAAAAGAGGCAAAAAAGACGGTTTATGCAAGAACTCTTTCTAATAAGGTCTTTTTATGCAATTAAGAGTACTTTACTTAACGCCTTCCGATATCGCTTGGATAAAAAGAATTCCTCCCCTTTCCTCTTCTCACCAACCAAAGACTTTCAGTACCTTTCCTCTTCATATCAGTCTCTCTTTGGTATCTGATCGCGAGGGATTGTATGGATGGCATCCGGGAGGAGAGGGATGAGAGTAAATAGTCTTATTGACTTTAATGATAGGGCCTAATTTATGGAGTTCCTGGGCCTCTTATGAAGACGTCCTCCCTTGCCGCTTTCGAGCCAAAAATCTTTCCTTGCCTATTCTTCGACCCGGAATTCCCAGCAAATCCTTTCCCATTATTGGATTAGGGCGAGCCAAAGAAAAAGAAAGTATAAGCATAATTCTCCCTTTCCTCTTCGAGTCAAGCACTTTCAGTCCCTTTCGTCGAGCCAATAACAATTTCCTCTGTTGAGCCAGTAACTAGAAGAAGTCAGGCTTTTCCCGCCCCCCTCTGACTGAAATTGAAAGCTCCTCGTTCTCTCCCCCTTTTAATAGCTTGCTCTCTGCATCCTTTCCTTTATGAATGCCTTTCCTTTCGACCTCTGAAAGCCAGTCTTCCACTTGGCCAAGATAGACGAGAAGAAGTTCTATGTCTTCCGCGGTCTGCTAACTCGTCCTTCCTTCTTTGAATAGCCGGAGTTCGGATCGATCTTTCAATCTTTCTTTCGTTCCTATCCTATCCAGTAGGGCCTCCTTCGGACCATCTCCTCCATTAGCCCCCTATCGTCTAAGCTTTTGACTGAATCACAGACCAGGAAGAGTCAAGTCTTACTGATTTTCTTTCAGATTCTTCAACTTCTGGGCTCGCGAGGACGACTTCCTCAATGTAGTTCAACAAGCCTGGAACCTCCCGGTGACTGGCACTCCTATGTTCGTGGCTGCAACCAAGCTCAAAAGAGTGAAAAAAGCTCTTGTGGAATGGATAAGACAAAAACCAAAACTAAACCTGCAGGTGGAGTCCATTAGAGCTGACCTCCACTACATTCAGCAAAATCTTATGCTGGATCCTGCAAATGAACAGCTGGCAGCATCTGAGCATGAACTTCGTGAAAAGCTTGACCATCTGCTGAATCTGCTCTTAGGCAAAAGTCCAGATGCCTCTGGCTAAACCTCGGGGATTCGAACTCAAAGTTCTTTCATGCTGCTGTTAGAACTAAACAGGCCAGAAATTCTATCAGATCTATTGTTGATTCAAACGGCACTATTCTTGAAACTCAAGAGGAAATTGCAGACTGCTTCATTCATCACTTTCAAAATATTCTTGCTCCAGACTCTCCAAATCGAGTTTGTTCCTTAGATCACCTAAAGCTTGAGAGGAAAATGACGGAAGAACAATAAAATTCTCTCTGCAAAGACATCAGCTCCGAAGAGATAGAACTTGTCATAAAGCATATCGACCCGGACAAGGCCCCTGGGCCTGATGGCTTCAACGGTTTTTCTTCAAATTCTGCTGGCACATCATTGGAGCCGACATAACTGCCGCGGTTCTTTCCTTCTTCACATCTGGAAGAATGCTAAGGGAACTAAACTCCACCTTCAACACTTTTATTCCAAAGATTGAGAACCCCAGAGCATTTTCGGCCAATCTCCCTGACGAACTTTTTTTTTTGAAGGTAAGTCATTTTATTAAAACCAACCAAAGAGGCCAAAGCTACAACAATAAAGATACAAGCGGCAACCAGCCAAAGTAGGAGACAAGCCCACAGCCCAGGCCAAGCAAGGGAGGCAAACTAACCTGCCACAGGGAGAGACTCTAGAAGTCATTCAGGTGGCCCAAGGAATCCGACCTAGATCCAGGATTCCACTAGGGGCTGAAGGAAACCATCTAGAAAGACTCCAGTCACAGGCAAACCCCCCAGGAAGAAACAAAACAATACAGCAGAGAGCCAAAACTCAGCAGATGCTGCAAACAACGGAGAACAACCCGAAGCGAGAAAACAGGGGCCAACAAGCGAACCGCAAAGAGTGACCAGAAGCCCACAGCCTCGGTCAGACTAATCTAATACATTCAAGTCAGATAGGAATGACTGGCTAAGGAAACCAGCTGCGCTTGGAGATACAGCGTCGATCGCTTTTAATAGCTGCATCTCAGTTGGGGTAGCATCCCGGATAGTCACCATTTCCGCCTTCTGGCATAGGAGGGAGATGTATTTTAAGCGGCCACGAAGCTCCTAAGAGCTGAGTTGGCCCATGTTGAGCATACGGATCAGATAATGAAGGTCGAAACCAATCTCTACTGAGGTGGTGTCCATCTCAACCGCATTGGAGATGGTTTTGATCAATGCATCAAGATCACGTTCCGTCACAGAAAGGCCATGCACGTGAGCAGCGTATCCACTGAGAATATGTCCTTGAGGGCTCCAACCCGCTGGTTTAGCTCGCTCCACAAGGTCCTGCTGACAAAGACGACAAGTTCTCACATACCCTTAAACCTCTTCCTCCATCTTTGGCCAGTAGTAACCTCGTGCTATAAGGGCCAGTGTCCTCCGTGGGTGACCAGCCGCATGGCACTCCCTTAAGATCTCCTTCCTTAAGTCTCCAACCTTGGGCACGTAGAGGCAATTCCCTCTGGTGATCAAGAGCCCATCCTTGATCCAAAACCTCCTAGTAGCTCCCGACTTGGCCTGTTGCACTAGCCTAGCCACCTGGAAGGGGTCTTTCTCTAAACCTTCCCCTCTCAGGCAAGGTCCCTTGTATTCTGCAAATGGCAGCTAGCTCTTCCCCCTTCAAAGCAACAAGTTCCGCTTTCCTGCTGAGGGCATCTGCGACTTGGTTAGTTCTTCCTGGCTTATACTTTGACTCCAACACAAAGTCAAACTCAGCCAGGAAATCCTGCCTGCCCGTTTTGGAGAAAGCTTCTTCTGTGTAGCAAAGTCGCTTGTGGCCACCAGTCTTGACCACAAATCTAGACCGAACGCAAGTAGTGCCTCCATGTCCTCAGGCAATGCACCACTGCTGTCATCTCTTTCTCTTGGACCGCGCCTTTCTGTCTCGTTGAGCTTCCGGCTCTCATATGCTACTGGGTGTCCCTCCTGGACCAATACTCTTCCAATGGCATAGTCTGATGCTTCAGTGTGCACTTCGAAAGGCACAGTATAGTCTGGCAACCTCAATACAGGTTCCTCTGTCACGGCCCTCTTCAAGTCCTCAAAGGCTCGCTGGCACTTGCCTTATTCCCTTAAAGCCAATGCCAAGGCTTTCTTCAAAAGATCTGTGAGTGGCCTAGAGTATCCAGTGATGAACCGACGGTATTAGTTCACAAGGCCAAGAAATGATCGTAGCTCGGTCACGGGGACTCCCCACTCTTCTATTGCCTTCACCTTCTGCTTGTCCATCCTAATCTGGCCATCCCCTATCCCAATGCCCTAGGAACATGACTTCTCGCATGGGCGAACATCTCATGCTACTACTTATTGTTGTTGTTGAAATTGTTGAAATAAGGTAACGGAGTGGCTCCCGCTAAGGAACTAACCGAAGGGGCCCGGCTGACCGAAGGGAGGGCCTGCTAAGGTATTCGAAGATCCAGCTAAGGAAGCTGATCGAAGATGGCGCTACATATGTACGACTATATATAGCCTGTACCGAATCGAAGGGGCGTGAGGTAACTGACTGTCAAGTGGTTCCTTTTCTCGTACAGCCAGCCCGTACCAAAGGTGGCTATCCGTAGTAAGCTAAGCGTAAGTGGCTATCCTTAGCGGACAGCCCGTACCGAAGGTGGCACTACTAAGAAGGATAGTATAGCCCACTACCTTTTCTTAGAAAAGCTACCGCTACTAGTCGGAGGCTACCGTCATTCTATAGAATGAATGGAATTAGAGTTATCGATTCTACTATTCTTTAGGATACCAGTCGCCTTTAGATACTAGATAGGCGGCAGTTCGCCCTTGGTACATTATCGGGTAAACCCCAATAGTTCAATGGAACCTTTAGTGGCCCAACTCGGCGGTAAGGTAGTGTCCGAAGCTACCGCCTTCTTTCATTAGGGTCTAAGGAAGTCGCTCAACGGGAAAAAGTTGGATGTTTGCCCTTTTACGGCTACAGATCTCAGCTACCTTTGACTATAGAGAAATGGTCAACCCCCGAGTTCAATGGAACCTTCGGGCACTACCTTTTCTTAGAGTTGGGGGTGAATACCGAAACTGCTCAGAAGTGTGCTACCGAATATTCGGCGGAGCCGGCGTATGAGGCTGTCGGAAATCTCCTGTCTTGGTTAGATCCAAGGGCGAACATCCAACGACTTTTGACTAAGGAACTAATAGATAGACCAAGCCTTCATTTGAACCATGGAATTAGTCTCAACGAGTTCTGACCGCTTTCCTTCGTTTCAAACAGAATTATCTTCCCCTAACTTAACCCATAAAGGTTTATGAGAGGGAGGAGTATACGCTGATTGACTCGCGATCGCGATCTATCGTTCGATCGATCGATCTCCTTCCTCTTCTTCCTCCTATTATTCTTGTTATTATTCTTTTTGCAGTCTTTCCTTCGTTCGCCCTAATGACTAAAGGCAAGCGTTTCCATAGTCGACTTAGGCAAATACCATCGCTAGAAAGACTGAAGGATTGAGTGATTACCTAAGGCACTCTGACTGACTCCCTACTCCCTTTCGACGAAAATTGTAGGAGAAGAACGGTCGATCATCATCATCATAATCATAATAAGATGAATATCAAAAGGAATTTACACTAGAAGTCACCCTCCCTTCCTTAGTTCACTAACTCTGAATCGCGTTTAATCTAATCGAATTCCCACCATTCTCCTTGTCAATTTGATTTCGATTCTATGAGATTTTTTTTATTCAAATTGATTGAATGATAGAACAACCTCCGGATCGCATCAATCCCTTTCTGCGAAAGATTGATCGATAGATTGTTTGGTCGACTCAGAACCAACCCGGATCGATTGATCGATCAACGGAAAGACTGATGGAATAGAATAGGCCACAAAGAATGGAACTGGATTGCTCGAAAGAGGGTCGGAAAGGCAACCTTTGCCTAAAGGGATCAATTATCACTCGATAGAATACAGGATGTTCATTGTGGACTCCGACTGACTCGGGAAGCCCACTTATGGATGGACAGCAGGTGGTAATCCTTACCAAAAAGGTAACTACTCGCGTTCGATTTAATTATTAGTAGTAGTACGAGCGATGGATTGCTCGAATGAAGGATCGACTGATAGATTTAGCATTGAACCACGAACCCCTCGCTGGAAGGCATCCGTAGTGGACTCCTAACCGAAGGATTGATTGATTTTAATTAGGCGACTCGGAAGCTTTCTTTAAGGATGGACGGAAGTCAGTCTTGCCTTTTCACTCCTATCGATGGATAGAGGGATGTTTGGACCTCCCTATGTTGATATGATCCAATCCCGTTCGAATTCGTGAGTGTTTACTAGCTCATACCGCTTACCTTATAAAGTCTTCCATTTATTATCTATCTATCTAATAGAAAAATTGAAAAAATAGAAAGAGAAGATCAAATCTATCTATCTATCCTCTCATAGATAGAGGAAGAGAGAAGATCTCTATATATTTATTTTCTCATAGATATAGAAGAGAGACCCCTCTCATTTTTTATCATATAAGTCAGGAGAGAGATCTCTCTTCTTTCATAATCCGAGGGCTTTGGATTCAACCCGGATAGCGACTCCGGTGATGGGAAGACCTTCCATCACCCATCCCCACTCTTCCCCCGCGCACCAGGAAGCGCGAAGATGAGGAGTGAGTTGGGCGGGATCTCCCCTCGCCCATAAATAACGGCTTTTTGCGTCTTTCTCATCGGGAGCCGGACTTCGTTCCGGGATTGGCAAAGGTCGGCTGGTCAGGAAAAAAGACGACAGCCGCCTAGTTGCGGCGAGTCAACTAGGGCAAAGCTCCCCCAAACAGACAAGGCCTCTCCAACAGCGGTACGAAAGCAGAGGTAGCTAGACGCCCCCATACTACGCTAGCTCCTCCAGAATACGAGTATCTATGCATAAGCTTTTCACAGTGGCCTCGGTATGCAAAGAACTCCAGCTCGTGAGCGGATAATCCCAAGTGACGATGCGACAACAACCTCACAAAGACCTATATCGTAACATCAAGCCTTGGAACTCGGGAGGGATTGGAGCGGATCCCCGTGGGAAGAGACACGTCCCAGTCAACACCCATCTCCATATACTCATCTTTGGTCAGAAATAGTGCATATTTATGTTTTAATCAGTGAAAGTTTGAATTAGTGTTAAGCTATGATTCCTTTATCCCTTTGATATAGTAAGCGAGTGCATACGAAAGTTTTCAGATCGGACGGAAAAATATGAAATGCAAATTTTCGGCCGGCTCGAGATGAATCTCAAACCTAGACCAAGGTATTATTAGAAGTACGTGACTACTCTCAACCGATGGTAGTTCTGATGAAGCCCACTATTGTTCCACTTAGCCCTAGACGTAACGATATAAAAGAATGATAGAATCAAAATGACGTTCTGCCTTAATGACGATATCCTACGGTCTTTAACTACGACTCTTATGTCATGTTATTACTCTTCAGATGGATCACTCTCCTTTCTTCTTCGTCCTCCCTCTTTCGTTGTGTTTCGTCTTCCTCTGTATATATTTTTTTAGAAAAATCTATTCAATGACTTTTTTTTTAGAAGAAAGATTCTATAGATGTCAAATCTCTAGTGGTGGTGGGACCAACCGACGATGTATGTCGTCCGACCCGACCTCAGACTGTTTCTTCCCGACCTATTTGACTCTCTGGCCGCAGTTATTTAGGTGGTATCCCGAGATTGAAGAGATCGAATTCCTCCCGGGAACACACGAAACAAAGATATGAACTGGGTAAATGGAAATGGAAAAGAGATGTTTCCAATTCCTCAAAATCAGAAGCTTTTTCTACATCCATATGATCTACTAAAGTCGATCGGTATTGCCCATATAATGAAAGCAGATCTTGGTCCATGGAGTCCCAAGAAGGTAGGAACTCCAACCTGTCCGATGCTTCTTCGGCCAAATACGATATACAAGTGGGACCTGCACTATGAGCAAGCTGTGCGAAAAACCGCTTCTTTTTTCCGGTTCCGCAACTTGGTCGAAATGGGGTTCCACCGGGAAACCATGGATTTTTGAGTTTTCGCCATTGGTTACTGGTCGAGCCACTGGAATGGAATGAGATAGGAATCTCTGGAGATCTTTCCTCTCCGCTTACTCGTAACAGGGTTTCCCTCTGTAGAACACTTCTTCCGAATGGCATAATTGTCCGCATTTTTCCTCGATCTTCAAAGAAGACTGACTCCTCCTACTCCTCCTTCTCCTTTAGGATAGGATCGTCGTTGGTCCTTCTTTCACTAATGATCTCACCATTTTCTAGTAGTTCGCGCGAACGCGCGAGGGACTATCCTTTCTATCGCTTGCGCTTGCTTTTTCACTGTACCGGGGGGTCCCTTATCCCCGTTGAATACTCCTTCCTTCTTCTAATGTTATTCATCGGCCTTCCCCTTTTCTTTCTCAAGAACAATCGGTGGGTTTCCACTCACCTTTTCCATCTGGAAAAAGAGCTTGATTGATGGTTCCTGATTTCATTTAGTTCTGCTTTGGTAATTTGGCACCCTCCCCTTGTTTCAGTTCCCTTATTTAATGAGGATGGAATTTTGATCGAGCTTTCACCTCCGAGATTTTGTGCATTTAAATTCACTTCTTTTTCTAGATTTTGGATCAGTTCGAACTCCTCTCCGGGTGTTTTTACATCAAAGTTCTCTTTGACGGTCTCACGTACTTCGGAGATTCTCTCTCCTTCCCCGAGAGAGGTTTTAAGTGCCTCAATATTTTTCTCTAAGAGTTCGTCTGCTTTTTGATCCAGTGCAGAAGGCGAAGGCTTCGCTGTTGAATCGGAACTTGATGTTCCGGAAGCCCCTGCAGGCAACATCAGATTCCCGAGAGAGGGCGCGGTTTCCCCATCCATAAAATACCAAATAAGAGTCAAAAAGAGACCCCCTGCCCATCCGATTCTTTGGAACAAAAAGGAGAGTGCCTTCCCTAGGATCATGGATTCCACCTTTAGAAAAAGAACATTTACATTCAACCCAATAAAGAGACAAAAAGAAAACCCACAAACTATTAGAGTCGATAAGAATAAAAAAGAGATAAATAGTCTATGGGAAATTGGAAACGTCGAAGTGAGTTGTGGCTTAGAAATAGGAACTTCCTTTTGTAAAGTTCGATTTTTCATTATTTTCTTTCGTATGCCCATTGGCGGGGTGTCATGACCTGCCCGCTCCCTTTCGGGGCGACCCAGAAATGACGTTAGGGGGGGGGACCTTTTCTCGAAAAACTCATCTGGGCTAGTCTCCTATTTGTACTTCGCCCATTACTTACGATGCTGGTTGGTTTTTCTTTCTTACCTTACCTACTTGACTTCTTTCTTCCGTCGTTGACCCATGATCAATGGCTGGACCATGCTCTTACCTTTAGGCCCGCCCACTACCAACCTCTTAATGTAGGGATATCCGGGGGTGCCACCTAGCACCCGCTTCACTTCAGACAATATCTTCTACACAGCGGAAGCAGCAATGCATAGGATAATACGTAGCAGCTCTCCTCCTTAGGATAGCGCACAATGGGGGCTCTGTCTATGATAGCACTTCCAAGGCACTTCGATGCACTCAACTTACTCAACTACCAGCCCATTAAGGAAAGGAATGTAAGTCCTAAACCTATAAGAGATATTATTTCTTCTACTACACGCTTAGGGCATCCTCTTATCTTGTTCGTATTCTAGTTAAAACCTCTTCTGATAGGTAGGTTCCTATCCTTTCTCAGTAAATGGATGAGATTCACTCGTCAGAATCAATATACGGAACTACGTAAAATCAGGCCATGGTCGCTGCATCTGAAATCGTTCGTTCACCCGAAAGTCCTCTCTCTACGCTAAAACGCTAAATCATTTTGGCTCTTTCACACAGGAATTTCGTATAGTGAATAAGGAAGTTCCTTCTCGGTTTCGCATGCCGATTGGCAACTGCTCTATTTCGTATCATCCCACCCAGACCTATACGCTATTTGACCAACGATCATATAATTCCTGGAAAAGGCAGACCCACATATGGGACCCTGACCATGCACCGAGATAGGATGACCAATAAGGCTTTTCCTTCCTGTCACTCTCCGTTTAAAGTTTTGTTCCTGACCTCCTCCTCCAACTTACATTCGATTCTTGTTCTGATCTCACGGCTAAGACGGCTCGCCTAAGACAGCACGACAAGAATGATTAACTTACCTACCAAGCAAGGAGACTAAAAAAAAAAGGGATACAGCTGACCCATTTCGTCGACTCGGCTTTCTTGATCGGTCTGAGGAAGATAGATTTCTTCATGTTGGTGTGGGCCCATGATTCACAAGTCGTTCTTTCTTGCCCAACCATCCGACATGCTTTTTAGCAACACCAAAGATCCAGGATCGACTCTCGATTGACCTCAAGGTACGCATCCATGTTCATCCATCCAACCCTAGTCGCTTTTCCCCCTCAGTTGCTAGTTCATTAATTAGAGTCGGCTCCGGGATACGGCTGGGATGATTAGAGTCAATGACGAGTATCAAAAATGTTTTCTAAACCGATACAGGAGAGCAAGCCAGCCTACCTTTCTTTTTATTTTCTATCGATCGAGTGGCACAGGTGGTGTGGACCCGTGTAGAATTGCTCTCAATGTCGGAGGAGAAAGACAAGAGATATAGGGTTATTGGCAACAAAGTCAGAAAGAATCAGGTATTTTCCGTCCAGCCGGAGCTTCATATGGGGGTTTAGATCCGGTCGATACAAATAGGTGTGTCTTCCCTCTCCCACCGGGAGGAGTGCTGGTAGTGTGGATTTAGCAATGGCATGAATAACCTCCTTTTTCAACCAACCCCCTTTTACTACAAGCACCTGATTCGTCTATATCAGGTAGTGAAAGCCATTTTTTTAGCATAAACTAATATGTGAATTGGGTTTATGAGTCGCCTACCCTGACCTTCCTTAACGTTATTCCGATCTAGGCTCCTTTCTAACTCAGGCGATTCAGATCTTCTTTCGAATCAGCACATAATCCGTGTTTAGAGAACGACTCTTTTTAGTCTAGTTTTTCTTTTTGCAGTCAATCTTTCGATAGCAGCGCACTTGACCCATAAGATAGTTGTTGTCCTGATCCATATGATGTATAGCACCCTCCATATGTTGTAGTCCGTCCACCCGAGAATTCATAAGCCCACTGGATAATCTATAAGCATTTGATTCAACCCTTCCTTTCGCCACGGGTTTTAGAGATGCCGAAAGGATGGCTGCCTATAGAAAGTAGGGCAATGGATGGAATTGCGTATTGGTTGTCTCTCGGGATGGAAGAGTTTCACGGGTTGGAAGAGAAGAGCGTATTTGATCGGGAATCAGCCTCACAACTCATTGGTTACCTTTATCGGGTGGGATGGAATTCAAGTAGTCCCCTCCACGACCTTGCTTTTCATTTGATGCTAGCCTAACCTCTAACTCGAGATAAACTGTGCAGCTTCAAATCGACGAATCGGAGATGAGATTGATGCGCTCGCCGCCCTCTTTGCTAACCTTACTCTCCATCTTTCATAAACGTCCTAGACGTTTTGAGCGGGTTTGGTACATGCGTATCAAGAAACGATTTCCATTCTTCGAATGGTGGTTGGGAAGAAAGCACTAAAGAAGTAACGATGTGACGTTCCGTTGTTATCGTCATCGGATACTAACTCCAGGCTCCTAACTCAACTCGAAACCCATCCCTTCCCTACTCGTGTGTGTGGGGGCCGCATGCTGGGCTTGAATGCTTACCTTATTCGTTATTAGAGAAAGGATTCCCATTTCTAGAACAAATTTAGTGGGGAATGTGTTATCGCTATTTCAGAACCAGCATATATCTGCTATCGAGAAAGAAGGATTTAGAAAAATCCCCATCCGCAAGAAGGCTGTTATCGGTGGCAGCAAGTCGGAAGAGTGTTGCAGAAAGAGAAAGATCTGCCGTTCCTTTTCCCTACATAGATTCAGGATGAAAAAGAAAAAAAAAGACCGACGGAAGTTGAGCTCTTATTCGAATAAGAAAGCTTGTCTGTCTCTAATGCGAATGAAGAATGCAAGATAACAGAGTAGTCTCCGCCCAAAGGTGCCCTACGAAGGCCGGTCACCGATTGTATTAGTAGGGCTGGGCTGGATGAGCAAAGTCTTTGGGCATTTCACCGTGTTGGTTGGTCGACAGGAAGGGTTGGGAATAGTTGAGGCTGCAGGTTTGGGTCTTTCTATCTACGAAGAGTCGGTCTTGAAAACCGAAGTCTTGATAGGAGCACGGGGGCTATATTTCTGTTGCTAGTCCGGTTGATGTAAGAGGGCCTCCTAGTTGTTCAGATAGCCTCCTTAGTTCTGTAGTCTTTCACTTGAAGGTTGGAATTCGGAAGCTTTCTGCGTAGGCAGGCCCAGCGGTATCCCTAAGGGGCGGATCCATGGAGTTCTCTCTGTCCTCCCTTTGCTTGAACTGCCATCAACCGGCAACTAGACCAGTAAATGGGGGGAGAATCTTGGTTGGTCCCACCACCAATAGAGATTGGAGATATATAGATCTTGCGCGAAGGCAGTTCCCGTTAGTAGACTCGCAGGACTCGCGAAGTATTGATAGGTTGAGTGAGACAGAGGAGAGTGGCTAACGAGGCTGCATGGCTGTCGTCAGCTCGTGTCGTGAGATGTTTGGTTAACGACCTAGTATAGCAGAGCAGCCAGAAAAGCTATGCGCCTATCTTTACCAAACTGGTTGAGATTCTAAGGATAGATAGTGTTAGAGTAGAGTGGGCTCGCGAGAGAAAGAGAGGTATGGTTGGCAAGGACAGAAGCATTGGGAAGGAGCTTTTTACGTTATGCTTGTAGACCAGATTGACAGTTATACGACGGCCGCTTTTCGAAAGATCCGAGACAGTGCCCATGTTTTGAGAGGACCCTACTCCCGATGTTCATTGCCTTTAGGCTCCTGGAGAGCGCCCGGTAGTTGATCCGGTCTTAGTATCGGGACGAAGAAGAGGTATGCGAAGTGGAAATTGCTTGTTAGAGAGAAGGGGCTGTGCTTAGACGAGTGAGCCGAGGAGCCGCCCTTAGTAGTAGGTGAAAGGACAAAAAGCGCGTGTCGTTACCGGGAGTCGTTTCCCCAGTCACAACCTTAAGGAGTGGTAGCCTTCTGTAAACTGGAAGGTTGGTATGGGGATTGATCTCGTTCTTAGGGTTTTTTTGAGAAGGAAGGAGTCATCATGGCAACAGAATGATTTTGGTTGCTGCCGTTACTCAACAGAAAACTGAAGAGTAACGGCAGCAAGTGATTGAGTTCAGTAGTTCCTCATATAAAATTATTGACTCTAGAGATATAGTAATATGGAGAAGACAAAATTGTTTCAAGCACCGACAAAACCGGAAGCGCCCCTTGTTTCAAAGAGAGGAGGACGGGTAAGAAGAGGCACAACTCAAAAAGGGTCATCTTCGAATTACTGACGGAAAAGGGAATGGCGAATCCAACTCTAGAATCCGGAATGGGAATGCTGTAGGAGATGGGGCGGGCCCAATCTTCCTATCAAACTCATCATATATGCCAAGCTCCTCTTAGCCCTATAGTCTTTCTCCTTCCCAAATTTTTCCAAATGATTCAAGACCTGAACTGAAAGAGACTCTACAAACAAAGCTTTCCGACTCGGCCTTAAGAAGCTTGTAGCCTTTGGATTATTGGGACCTAACGAGCCAGGACAGCCTATACCGAAGGAGACAAATTCATACCCTGCCGATTTCTAGGGCTTGCTTTGCTCGGATGTTATTGCCTTTGCCCCCACGCCAGCTTGCTCTCCCATCCCTCCCACCTTTGCCTATACCTATGCTTCTATTCCTTCCACTGGTTGATCGACGAGTCCACTGGCATCTGGAGCAGTATATGTAACTTCGACGGTATGCCACTAGACCAGGTGCTCGCTATAAAGATTTCTTGCTCCTTTCCTGCCCGGATGGTTGCTTTTCCTTCCACTGTCCAACACAATCCCTAACTGACCTCTTCGCCATTAATTGTAATGGCCACGTGGCATAGTCTCGCAACTCCTTTCTTTTGCTTCTCCAAACATTGAGATAGGTCATTCCTTTTCTTTTCCTTTCCTCGAATCGTTTTTTTTGCCAAGTCGGTTTTTCCCAATTATTTGGCTCTATCCTTGTTTCGATTTCCTGCTTTTTCTTTCCCTTCCGAAACAGGTCAAAAGCCCTTCTGCTCTTGTCCTTTTTTACTACTTATTCTTGTTAGCCAGAAAAGACTACTTCTTGGACTGTGGCCGACACCAGAGAAAACTAATTAGAGATTTGCTAAGCGAATGAGCCTGAAAGCGCTTCTCCTAGCTTGATCTAACTATTTTGGGGCGTAACGTTGTGGTTGTTCCCTCGACTGACCGAGAAAAAGAAGTTCCAGAGGCATCTTCCATTCATATCGATTTGGGTCTTTCCGCACCATATTTAGATCTGCCCCTTCTTCGATTCGGAATTCCCAGCAAATCCTTGACTCCTCGAATACGATGGGATTTCACACCTGGCGAATCTTTCACTCTACCTCCTCTTATTAACACCATAGAATGCTCCTGCGAATTATGACCTTCGCCCGGAATGTGAGCAAATATATCATGTCGATTGCTCAACCGTACTTTGGCTATCTTACGTGGAGCTGAATTAGGTTTTTTCGGTGTTCTCGTCGGAACACGCGGGCGTACTCCTTGCTTCTGGGGACATTGATCCGAAGCTCGAGTACGGTCCGTGCGCCGTTTTTCTTCTCTACCATGACGAATCAATTGATTTAATGTAGGCATCGCTCTTTCCTTTGTCCTTCCCCCCGATTTTAGCCCTATCACTAGTGGTTACTCCCGATCCGAAGCACCCCTTTTCCATTCATAGAGAGATCCAATCGTCAAAATCAATAAAAAGGCCATCATGGACCAAGATCCAAACGGATCAATCTTGTTGGGAGGTACTGCCCAAGGAAAGGAAAAGGTGACTTCCGGATCAGGGATAATAAATAAAATAGGAACCGGATAAAATCGTATATCGAAACGACTTCTGGCATCACCGGAAGGATCGGAACCACATTCGTGGGCCGACAATTTTTCTGGATAGGTCGAACTATTGGAAGCAAATGGAAAAGGAAGACCGAGTGGGATCAAAGAAACTAGCGGACTGATCACTAAATAGATACAAATAGGTGCAAATTCCGACATCACCACAGCCCACTTCGTTCTCTCGCTCTGCTCGCGGCGCTCCTTGCTCGCGGAGCGGCATACCGAAAAAAAAAAAATGACCAGGCGGAAAAACGTGAGCGCACTCGCGCGATACGGCTTTTTCGCCGTATCTTTCGCCCTCTGTAGGAGAGAAGTTCGTTTAGGAGCCACCGCATACGTTTACTCTGGAATTTTTTCGTGAGATTTGCGATCGCTCTTTCCTCCCGCCTCGCTGGTCCTCCAAATCCCCTTGAGTATTCAAAGAAAAATGGTTTGATCATTCAATGGAGGATTTCTCTTTTCAAATCAAGGTGTTCTTCGAAAGAACCAGAGTTAGCCGAGTCGCTCGAGCAGGAGTTTATGAAAAGCTGAGAAACGGAAGACTGGAGCACGGCGGAAACCAGAAACGGAATACCTAGGTCGCAAGGCAAGGGAGGACGGAACCCCACTTCGACTCACCAAGGAGAAGGTAAGTACTGTTACATCGTTTCTTCTGAAGTGATATAGATCAATGCCTGGACTGGGGGGGGGGGGGGGCGTCGGCCCCCGGGAAAACGTTTGCAGATGCGACCATGAATCGAACCAGGTCGAAACATTCAGCTGTCGACGGACAAACTTTGCCGGAACGTCGACCGCAAACGAAGGATGGCCAGGCCCCGGTTCCCAGGGTTAGGGTATTCCCTATTATGAGCCTACTCAGATCAGAACTCCACTAGTGGATTCTCTTTCGCCTATCGGCCGGAACAAGCTGCTCTGAAAACTCCAGTGCGCTCCTGCGCACTCCGGCCAGAACAAGCGAAGAAAACTCCAGTGCGCTCCCGCGCACTCCGGCTTTCGAGCCAGATGGCTCTCAGCCTTCGTTTGCTCCCTTGGGGTCGCCTACACTTGCTCCTCCGTTTGCAGCTTCGGCCCCCCTTTTGGGGGGCCTACGTTTGCTCCTTCGCATTTCCTGCTGAGATCCCAAGTCTCCAAGTGGGCCCTCTTGGCCACCCACGACCGTCGGCTTTTTAGAGAATCCCGCTCCTGTGTCGTAGGACTTGTAGCTCGGCAGTCCACCGGGTGGGTTTGTTTATCCTTCCAGTTTCGAGTGTCTTCTTGGATAGTTATAGCGGCCCATAGGCGCGAGATGTACCTTGTGGGGGGCGGCGGTCCCCTGGACATAGTCCTTTCAGGCAGTGGCCGTTTAGTCCATGGTCCATTGGATGGTCGGTGCAAGGCCAGAAATTGGAACACATTGATTCCGCTCGTTCCCGTCCTTCGCTTCAGGGCCTGTCCCTCGGTGTGGTCAGTACTCCATACTGTCGGGCAGCGAAGCTTACACTTGTTCACTTATTATGACGGTTCACCAGGGCCTCTTTCCTCC